ATATTTTTAAATATAGTTTTTAAATGTAATTTAAAATTTATTAAATATTTATATTTATAAATATTTACATATATAAATATTTACATAAATATATATATATATATATACTTAATTTAGTTATTTAAAATAATTTAATTAAATATTTCCTACCTATACCTAAAATCTTTTAAATATAAAATATAAATTTATTTTATATTTAAAATCTTATAAATATAAAATATAAATTTATTTAATTTTTTTTTTTTTTATATATATATATATATATTATCTATATATGTAAAAATTTTAATATTTATATAAATAATTTAATATTTCTAAAAAAAATTTCAATTTTTATAAATAATTATATATATATATATCAACGAATCTATTATAAAAAGATAATATAACTAAAAATTGATTTATTTATATACAATTAATTGCAATAATTTATATATAATACCGTTATATTATTTAATTAGTTAATCAATAATTATATATATATATATAAATTATTTATAAATTAATAAATAACTTAGTTATTTATTTAATTTAAATTATTATTTAATAAATAATTAATTTAAATTTTAAATTACATTTAAAAATATATTTTTAAATATAGTTTTTAAATGTAATTTAAAATTTATTAAATATTTATATTTATAAATATTTACATATATAAATATTTACATAAATATATATATATATATATACTTAATTTAGTTATTTAAAATAATTTTATAATTATTTAAAAAATTATTTTATATTCATTTTTTTTTATTATAAATAATGAATTGCCTGATAAAAGGATTACTTTGATAGAGTAAATTATATAATAAATATTATATTCATTATATTTAATGGAATTAAACCATTTCTAAAAGTATCAAAAACTTATGTGCATCATACACTAAAATATATTTATATATTTTATATTTAAAAAAGATAAGCTAATTAAGCTATTGGGTTCATACCCCACTTATAAAGGTTATAATCCTTTTCTTTTTAATTTTTAATAATTCAGCTAAAATTTTATTTATTTTTATTTTAATAATAAGAACAATAATTACAATTTCCGCAAATTCATGATTAGGTGCTTGAATAGGATTAGAAATTAATTTATTATCTTTTATCCCCCTTATAAGAGATAATAATTTAATATCAAATGAAGCATCCTTAAAATATTTTTTAACACAAACTTTAGCTTCTTCTATTTTATTATTTTCTTCTATTATATATTTATATAAAAATAATTTTATATCTTTTTTTAATAATTTATATAATGATAATAAATATATTTCTATAATAATTTTATTATCATTATTAATAAAAAGAGGAACTGCACCCTTTCATTTCTGATTCCCTAATGTAATAGAAGGATTAAATTGAATAAACTCATTAATTTTAATAACTTGACAAAAAATTGGTCCATTAATATTAATTTCTTATTTAATTATTAAAACAATATTAATATGATGTATTATAAGTTCTATTATTATTGGTTCATTAGGAGGATTAAATCAAACTTCTTTACGAAAATTAATAACATTTTCATCAATTAATCATTTAGGATGAATATTAATAAGTATATTTTCAAATGAATCATTATGAATCACATATTTTTTATTTTATTCTTTTTTATCTTTTAATTTAATTTTTTTATTCAATATATTTAAATTATTTCATATTAATCAATTATTTTCTATATTTTTATTTAATAAATATTTAAAATTTTCTTTATTTTTAAATTTATTATCATTAGGAGGATTACCTCCTTTTCTTGGGTTTATCCCTAAATGATTAACAATTCAATATTTAACTTTTAATAACCAATTATTTATAATATCTATCATAATTATTATAACATTAATTACTTTATATTTTTATTTACGGTTATGTTATACAGCTTTTATACTAAATTATTATGAAAATAACTGAAATTTTAATATTTATTGAAAAAATATTATAATAAATATTTATTTGATACTTTCTTTTTTTTCAACATTTGGTTTATTTATTATTAGTTTTATATTTTATTTAATTTAAAAACTTTAAGTTAAATAAACTAATAGCCTTCAAAGTTATAAATATAAGAGAGTATCTTTTAAGTTTTAAACTTAATTAAACTTTAATAACATTTTGTTATTCCTTTAGAATTGCAATCTAATATCATTAGTGAATATAAAGTTTAAAATTTAATTAATTAAATTTTTTGATTAAAAAGAATAATTCTTATAAATAAATTTACAGTCTATCGCCTATAATTCAGCCATTTAATCATTTTGTAAATTAATTGCAACAATGATTATTCTCAACTAATCACAAAGATATTGGAACTTTATATTTCTTATTTGGAGCTTGAGCTGGAATAGTAGGAACCTCCCTAAGAATTTTAATTCGTGCAGAACTTGGTCACCCAGGTGCATTAATTGGTGATGATCAAATTTATAATGTAATTGTTACTGCTCATGCTTTTGTAATAATTTTTTTTATAGTTATACCTATTATAATTGGAGGATTTGGAAATTGATTAGTACCTTTAATATTAGGAGCTCCTGATATAGCCTTTCCTCGAATAAATAATATAAGATTTTGATTATTACCTCCTTCATTAACTTTATTATTAGTAAGTAGTATAGTCGAAAATGGAGCTGGAACTGGATGAACAGTTTATCCTCCTCTTTCAGCTAATATTGCTCATGGTGGAGCTTCTGTAGATTTAGCAATTTTTTCATTACATCTTGCCGGGATATCTTCAATTCTAGGAGCAGTAAATTTTATTACAACTGTAATTAACATACGATCTAACGGAATTACTTATGATCGAATACCATTATTTGTCTGATCAGTTGTAATTACTGCTTTCCTTTTATTATTATCATTACCAGTTCTAGCCGGAGCGATTACTATACTTTTAACTGATCGAAATTTAAATACTTCATTTTTTGACCCTGCAGGAGGAGGAGACCCAATTTTATACCAACATCTATTTTGATTTTTTGGTCATCCAGAAGTTTATATTTTAATTTTACCAGGGTTTGGAATAATTTCTCATATTATTAGTCAAGAATGTGGAAAAAAAGAAACATTTGGTTCTTTAGGAATAATTTATGCAATATTAGCAATTGGATTATTAGGATTTATTGTTTGAGCTCATCATATATTTACTGTAGGAATAGATGTTGATACACGAGCTTATTTTACATCTGCAACAATGATTATTGCTGTTCCTACTGGTATTAAAATTTTTAGTTGACTAGCTACTTTACATGGAACTCAACTAATTTATACCCCAAGTATAATATGATCTTTAGGGTTTGTATTTTTATTTACTGTTGGAGGATTAACAGGAGTAGTATTAGCTAATTCTTCTATTGATATTATTTTACATGATACTTATTATGTAGTAGCTCATTTTCACTATGTATTATCTATAGGAGCAGTATTTGCAATTATAGCTGGATTTATTCATTGATACCCTTTATTTACAGGTTTAACATTAAATTTAAAATGATTAAAAACTCAATTTTTCATTATATTTATTGGAGTAAATTTAACATTTTTTCCTCAACATTTTTTAGGATTAGCAGGTATACCTCGTCGTTATTCAGATTATCCAGATGCTTACACTACATGAAATATTATTTCTACAATTGGTTCAACAATTTCTTTAATTGGTATTATTATATTTATACTTATTATTTGAAAAAGTTTAATTAAACAACGACAAGTAATTTATTCTATACAATTAAATTCTTCTATTGAATGATACCAAAATATCCCACCTGCAGAACATAGTTATTCTGAATTACCATTACTTTATAATTTCTAATATGGCAGATTAGTGCAATGGATTTAAGCTTCATATATAAAGTATTTTACTTTTATTAGAATATAATTAATGGCAACATGAGCAAATTTAAATCTACAAGATAGAGCTTCACCTTTAATAGAACAATTAACTTTTTTTCATGATCATACTATACTAATTTTAGTAATAATTACTATTATAGTTTCCTATATAATAATTATAATATTTTTTAATAATTATACAAATCGATATTTATTACATGGTCAAATAATTGAAATAATTTGAACTATTTTACCAACATTTATTTTATTATTTATTGCTTTTCCTTCTTTACGATTATTATATTTAATGGATGAAATTAATAAACCTTCTATTACATTAAAATCAATTGGTCATCAATGATATTGAAGTTATGAATATTCAGATTTTTTAAATATTGAATTTGATTCCTACATAATTCCAAATAATGAACTAAATTTAAATAGATTTCGACTTTTAGATGTAGATAATCGAATTGTTTTACCCATAAATTCTCAAATTCGTATTTTAATTACTGCAGCAGATGTAATTCATTCATGAACAGTTCCAGCTTTAGGTGTAAAAATTGATGGAACTCCTGGACGATTAAACCAAACTAACTTTTTAATTAATCGCCCAGGATTATTTTATGGTCAATGTTCAGAAATTTGTGGGGCTAATCATAGTTTTATACCAATTGTAATTGAAAGTGTCCCAACTAATTTTTTTATTAAATGAATTTCTAATATAAATTAATCATTAAATGACTGAAAGCAAGTACTGGTCTCTTAAACCATGTTATAGTAATCTAGCAATTACTTTTAATGAAAAAAAAAAAAAAAATTAGTTAAACTTTATAACATTAGTATGTCAAACTAAAATTATTTTATTTAAAATATTTTTTAATTCCACAAATAGCACCAATAAGATGACTATTTTTATTTTTATTTTTTAGAATAATTTTTATTTTATTTAATATAATAAATTATTTTATTTATACTCCTATAACTCATAAATCTAATAAAAATTTAAATAAAATAAATACAATTTCTATAAATTGAAAATGATAACTAATTTATTTTCTGTTTTTGATCCTTCTTCTAGTATTTTTAATTTGTCATTAAATTGACTAAGAACTTTAATTGGTTTACTAATAATTCCTTCTATATATTGATTTATACCTTCTCGTTATCATATTATTTGAAATAATATTTTATTCACATTACATAAAGAATTTAAAGTTTTATTAGGTAATTCTAATTATAAAGGTATAACCTTAATTTTTGTTTCTTTATTTTCATTAATTATATTTAATAATTTTATAGGATTATTTCCATATATTTTTACTAGAACAAGTCATTTAATTTTAACTTTAGTTTTAGCTTTACCTTTATGACTTAGTTTTATAATTTATGGATGACTAAATCATACTCAACATATATTTACTCATTTAGTACCTCAAGGAACTCCTGGAGTATTAATACCTTTTATAGTATGTATTGAAACTATTAGAAATGTAATCCGACCTGGAACACTAGCAGTTCGATTAACTGCAAATATAATTGCAGGACATTTATTAATAACATTATTAGGAAATACCGGACCATCATTATCTTCAATTTTAATTATTATTTTATTAATTGTTCAAATTTTATTATTAATTTTAGAATCAGCAGTTGCAATTATTCAATCATATGTATTTGCTGTTTTAAGTACATTATATTCTAGTGAAGTAATCTAAAATAAATGTCAACACACTCAAATCATCCATTCCATTTAGTAGATTATAGTCCATGACCTTTAACAGGAGCTATTGGTACTATAACAATAGTTTCAGGATTAATTAAATGATTTCATCAATATGATATATCTTTAATAATATTAGGAACAATAATTACAATTTTAACAGTTTATCAATGATGACGAGATGTATCACGAGAAGGTACATTCCAAGGATTACATACTATTGCCGTTACTACAGGATTACGATGAGGTATAATTTTATTTATTTTATCTGAAGTTTTATTTTTCTCTTCATTTTTTTGAGCTTTTTTTCATAGTAGCTTATCCCCTTCTATTGAATTAGGTTCTATTTGACCTCCAATAGGAATTATCCCATTTAACCCTTTTCAAATTCCTTTATTAAATACCACAATTTTATTAACTTCAGGAATTACAGTAACTTGAGCTCATCATAGATTAATAGAAGGAAATTTTTCCCAAACTACTCAAGGATTATTTTTTACAGTACTTTTAGGAATCTATTTTACTATTTTACAAGCTTATGAATATATTGAAGCTCCTTTTACTATTTCAGATGCTGTTTATGGTTCAACATTTTTTATAGCAACAGGATTTCATGGAATTCATGTATTAATTGGAACAACTTTTTTATTAATTTGTTTAATCCGTCATTTAAATAATCATTTTTCAAAAACACATCATTTTGGATTTGAAGCAGCAGCATGATATTGACATTTTGTTGATATTGTTTGATTATTTTTATATGTATCAATTTATTGATGAGGTGGTTAATATATTTATATAGTATAAAAGTATATATGACTTCCAATCATAAGGTTTATTAATTAATAATATAAATAATTTTTTCTATTATTTTAATTTCATTAATTTTAATAACTTTATCTATTATTGTAATAATATTAGCAACAATTTTATCAAAAAAATCTTATAGAGATCGAGAAAAAAGTTCTCCATTTGAATGTGGATTTGATCCTATAAATTCATCTCGTTTACCATTTTCATTAAAATTTTTTTTAATTACTATTATTTTTTTAATTTTTGATGTAGAAATTGCATTAATTTTACCAATAATTATAATTATAAAATTTTCAAATTTGTTATTATGAAGTATTACTTCTATTATTTTTATTATTATTTTATTATTAGGTTTATATCATGAATGAAATCAAGGAATATTAAATTGGTCAAACTAGGGTTTTAGTTAAACTTTATAACATTTGATTTGCATTCAAAAATTATTTATTAAAATAAATTTACCTTGAATATGAAACGATAAATTGTAGTTAGTTTCGACCTAATTTTAGGTATTTATAATACCCTTATTCTAAATTAATTGAAACCAAAATAGAGGTATATCACTGTTAATGATAAAAATGAATTTTTTATTCCAATTAAAGAAATATGTTGATCAAATAAAAGCTGCTAACTTTTTATTTTAATGGTTTAATTCCATTTATATTTCTTTAATTATTTATATAGTTTAAAATAAAACCTTACATTTTCATTGTAATAATAAATAATTTATATTTTATAAATTACTAAATTAAGTTATTTAAATATTTAAAGATTTATTAATCACCCTAACATCTTCAATGTTATACTCTATTTATTAAGCTATTTAAATTATACCAAAATTAAAAATATTACTAAAATAATAAATCTTATAACAAAAATTATTAAATAAATTTTTAAATTATTATTTTGTAAATAATTTACTAACTGAGAATTTAATATTAATTGTTTATATAGATTTTGTCTTCCTATAAATTCTGATCACCCTTGATCAAAATTTTTAATAACATTTATACCAATTTTTAATGAATAATTTACAATTCCATAAGTAGAAATATAAGGTATAAATCATATTGACCCTATAAATATAGTAATATAATATAAATTTAAAGATTTATTTATTATAAATAAAGAAATATTAGAAATTATATACCCAATAACTCCTCCTACTACACAAACTAATAAAGTTATATATTTCAAATAATAAGGTAAACAAATAGTATAAGGAGTTATAAAAATTAATCAACTTAATATTCTACCTCCAATAATACTTATAAAAACTAATCCTAATATCCCTTTTAATATAACTCAACTTTCATCATTTAAAACATTTAATGTATTACAATTTATATCACCTGTTATTGAATAATAAACTAATCGCAAAGAATAACATACTGTTAATCCTGTTGAAAAAAAAAATAAATAATAAATAAATAAATTTATTATATTTAAAGAAACAATTTCTAAAATTAAATCCTTTGAATAAAACCCAGCCAAAAAAGGTATACCACATAAAGCTAAATTAGCGACATTAAAACAAGATGATGTTAAAGGTATAAACAATCTCAACCCTCCTATTAATCGTAAATCTTGAGAATTATTTATATTATGAATAATTGCACCTGCACATATAAATAATAAAGCTTTAAATAAAGCATGTGTTAATAAATGAAAAAAAGCTAATTTATAATACCCTATTGATAAAATTATTATTATTAATCCTAATTGACTTAATGTTGATAAAGCAATAATTTTTTTTAAATCAAATTCAAAATTAGCCCCTAATCCTGATATAAATATTGTTAACCCTGCTAATAATAATAATAATTGACTTATAAATATATTACATAATAAAATATTAAATCGAATTAATAAATAAATACCTGCAGTTACTAAAGTTGAAGAATGAACTAATGCAGAAACAGGAGTTGGAGCAGCTATAGCAGCTGGTAATCAAGATGAAAAAGGAATTTGAGCACTCTTTGTTATTGCAGCAAAAGTTACTAAAACTCCAATAATTAATATTTCTTTATCATTTATTATAAATTCTAAATAAAATACAAAATTTCATCTTCCATAATTTAATATTCAAGTAATTGCTAATAATAATAACACATCTCCTACTCGATTTAATAAAGCAGTTAATATCCCAGCATTATAAGATTTTACATTATTAAAATAAATTACTAAACAATATGAGACTAATCCTAACCCATCTCATCCTAGTAAAATTCTAATTAAATTTGGTCTAATAATTAAAAATATTATTGATAAAACAAATATTAATACTAATATAATAAATCGATTAATATTTATATCATGAATTATATATTCTTTGCTATAATAAATAACTAAAGATGAAATTAATAAAACAAATGATATAAATATTAAACTTATTCAATCAAATAAAAATGTTATCACAATTCTTATAGAATTTAATGATAACAATTCTCATTCTAAAAAATAAGTTAATTCATTTATTAAAAAAAATATAGATATTAATAATAAAGTAATTCTTATTATTATTAAAAAATTAAAATAAATAAAACAAATCGATAAATATTTCACAATTTAAAATGAATAAATTCATATCATTGACACCACAAATCAATATTTTTTTTAAACTATTTAAATTTATAATCATAATAAACTTATTTCTGACTTTAAAATTAATAAATTTAAAGGAAATCAATGCAAAAATAATAATAAATATTCACGATTATATCCTATTATAAAAGAATAAATTCCTGAATATAATTTACCATGTTGTCTATATGCATATAAATATAAAGTATAAGCAGCACTAAAAAAACAAATAAAAATTAATAATAATATTGTTAATCTTGATCATCTAACAATTCTATTTAATAAAGAAATTTCTCCTAATAAATTTAATGTTGGAGGAGCAGATATATTTGCTGAACATAATAAAAATCATCATAAACTTATTGAAGGTATTAAATTTAATAGTCCTTTATTAATTAATAAACTTCGTCTTCCTAATCGTTCATATGTAATATTTGCTAAACAAAATATTCCAGAAGAACATAACCCATGAGCAATTATTAATGTATAAGATCCAGAAATTCCTCAATAAGTTATTGTTAACAACCCACTTAATACAATCCCCATATGAGCAACAGAAGAATAAGCAATTAATGCTTTTAAATCTATTTGTCGTAAACAAATTAAACTAACTAAAACTCTTCCAACTAATCTAATTCTTATAAATAAATAATTAAATTTTATCCCTAAAAATTGTAAAAAAAAAAAAAATCGTAATAATCCATACCCTCCCAATTTTAATATAATACCAGCTAAAATTATAGACCCTGCAATTGGAGCTTCAACATGAGCTTTTGGTAATCATAAATGAACTAAAAATATAGGTATTTTTACTAAAAAAGATAAAATTAAAGAAAAATATAAAATCATATAATTTATATTATAATTATTAATTAAATAAAAATTTATTGTATTATAATTATTATAAATATAAAAAATTGCTACTAATATTGGTAAAGAAACTAATAATGTATAAAATAATAAATATATACCTGCTTGTAAACGTTCAGGTTGATACCCTCACCCTAATACTAATAATAAAGTAGGAATTAATCTACATTCAAAAAATAAATAAAATATAAATATATTTATTCTTCTAAATGTCAAAAATAATAATAATAATAATAATAATAAATTAATTAAAAATAATTTTTCATAATTCTTATTTTTATAAATTAAATAACTTGCTATTAATATTAAAGCACAAATTCAAAATCTTAACATTACTATACCGTAAGAAAGTAAATCTATTCCTATAAAGTAAGAAATTATTATTCAATAATTACTAAAATAATTTAAAATAATTAATATAAATATTATAAAAAACAATATATTTTGAACCATTCAAAATATATTTGTTATAAAACAAAAAGGAAATATTATAATTAATATAAATAAAATTTTTAACATTGTAAAATATTAAAAGATTGAAAATAATCATTACCATATATACGAATTATAGAGACTAAAACTGATAACCCTAAAACTCCTTCACAAACTCTAAATGTTATAAAAATTATACTAAAATAATTTTCAAAATTTATTATATTTAAATAAATAAATAATAAATAAAATAAAGATAAAACAATATATTCTAATCTTAAAAGTATAGATAATAAATGTTTACGATTTGAAATAAAAATAAAAATACCTATTATTATTAAAAAAAAAGGCAACCCTCAATTAATTAATATTATCATTAGTTTTTATAGTTTAAAAAAAACATTGGTCTTGTAAATCAAAAATAAGAAAAAATTCTTTTTAAACTTCAAGAAAAAAGAATAAATCTTTATCATTAATCTCCAAAATTAATATTTTTATTAAACTACTTCTTGATATTATACAACTTATTTTATATATCATTATTTTAATATTAGCATTCATATTTATACAAATAAATCATCCTTTAAGTATAGGTATTATATTATTAATTCAAACTGTAATAATTTGTTGTATTTCAGGATTAATAACAAAAAGATTTTGATTTTCTTATATTTTATTTTTAATTTTTGTAGGAGGAATACTTGTTTTATTTATTTATGTTACATCATTAGCTTCAAATGAAATATTTACTTTTTCTACAAAAATATTATTATTATTATTTATTAACATAATAATTATAATAATTTTAATAATTTTTATAGACAAAATAATTATTATATATAATTCATTAAATAATGAAATAGAATCTATTTCAATATTAAATTCATATATTATAGAAAATACTTTAAATTTAAATAAATTATATAATTATCCAACAAATATTATTACTATTATATTAATTAATTATTTATTAATTACATTAATTGCAACTGTAAAAATTACTAAACTATTTTATGGACCATTACGATCTATAAATTAACTAATGAATATACCTTTACGAACTAATCACCCTATTTTAAAAATTGCTAATAATGCATTAGTAGATTTACCTTCCCCAGCTAATATTTCTATATGATGAAATTTTGGATCATTATTAGGTTTATGTTTAATTATCCAAATTCTTACAGGATTATTTTTAGCAATACATTATACAGCCGATATTAATATAGCATTTAATAGTGTTGATCATATTTGTCGAAATGTAAATTATGGTTGATTACTACGAACATTACATGCTAATGGTGCATCATTTTTTTTTATTTGTATTTATCTTCATATTGGACGAGGTATATACTATGGATCTTATTTATTTACTCCTACTTGACTATCAGGAACAATTATTTTATTTTTAGTAATAGCAACTGCTTTTATAGGTTATGTTTTACCATGAGGACAAATATCATTTTGAGGAGCAACAGTAATTACTAATCTATTATCTGCAATTCCTTATTTAGGACTAGATCTAGTACAATGAATTTGAGGAGGATTTGCAGTTGACAATGCTACATTAACTCGATTTTTTACTTTTCACTTTATTTTACCATTTATTGTATTAGCTACTGTAATAATTCATTTATTATTTTTACATCAAACAGGATCAAATAATCCTATTGGATTAAATTCAAATTTAGACAAAATTCCTTTTCACCCATATTTTTCATATAAAGATATTACAGGATTTATTATTATAATTATATTATTAACTATATTAACATTAATAAATCCTTATATATTAGGAGACCCAGATAATTTTATTCCTGCTAATCCATTAGTTACACCAATTCATATTCAACCTGAATGATATTTTTTATTTGCTTATGCAATTTTACGTTCAATTCCTAATAAACTAGGTGGAGTAATTGCTTTAGTTATATCAATTGCTATCCTAATAATTATACCATTTTATAATTTAAGTAAATTCCGAGGAATTGAATTTTATCCAATTAATCAAATTTTATTTTGAATATTAGTAACAATTATTATCTTATTAACATGAATTGGAGCTCGACCTGTAGAAGATCCATATATTTTAATTGGACAATTATTAACTATTTTATATTTTTTGTATTATTTAATTAACCCATTAATATCAAAATGATGAGATAATCTTCTAAATTAAATAGTTAATGAACTTGAACAAGTATATGTTTTGAAAACATAATATAGAAACTTAAATTTTCTATTAACTTTACTTAATTAAATTATTTAAAAATAAATAAATAAATAAATTTTTAAACCAATAAAAAACAATAAATAATTTAAAGAAAAAGGTAAAAATCTTTTTCAAGCCAAATATATTAGTTTATCATAACGAAAACGTGGTAATGTCCCACGTACTCAAATAAAAATAAAAGAAATAAATATTAATTTAAAATAAAATATAAAATCAAATACATTCCCTCCTAAAAAAATTAAAGAAAATAATATACTTATAAATAAAATTCTAGCATATTCAGATAAAAAAATTAATGCAAATCTTCCTCTTCTATATTCTACATTAAACCCTGAAACTAATTCAGATTCTCCTTCTGCAAAATCAAATGGTGTCCGATTTGTTTCTGCTAAAGAAATAATTAATCAAATAAAAGCTAATGGATATAAAATAATAATAAATCATAAATAAACTTGATAATAATAAAAATTTAATATATTATAATTATTAATTAAAAATACAAAAGATAATAAAATTAAAGCTAATCTAACTTCATAAGAAATAGTTTGAGCAACAGATCGTAATCCTCCTAATAAAGCATAATTTGAATTTGATGATCAACCAGCAATTATAACTGTATAAACTCCTAATCTAGTACAACATATAAAAAATAATAATCCTAAATTAAAAGAAAATAATTTTATAAAAAAAGGTATACACATTCATAATAATAAAGATAAAAATAAAGAAAAAATTGGAGAAAAATAATAAGAAATATAATTAGATACTAAAGGGTAAGTCTGTTCTTTAGTAAATAATTTAATTGCATCACAAAAAGGTTGAGGGATTCCTATTAAACCAACTTTATTTGGACCTTTACGAATTTGAATATATCCTAAAACTTTACGTTCCAATAAAGTTAAAAAAGCAACTCTTACTAATACACAAATAATTAATAATAAACTTAAAATTAAAAATAAAATAATTTCTATATAAAACAAGTACTATTTGTAATATAAATTACATATATAAATTCTAAATTTATTACACTTATCTGCCAAAATAGTTTTTAAAAAAATTAATTATATTCTTTTATTTTAAAATATAAATTATTTAAATATTTAATCCTTTCGTACTAAAATATTTTAATTTATTAAAGATAGAAACCAACCTGGCTTACACCGGTTTGAACTCAGATCATGTAAGATTTTAAAAGTCGAACAGACTTAAAATTTAAACTTCTGCACCTAAATTTATATCTTAATCCAACATCGAGGTCGCAATCTTTTTTATCAATATGAACTCTCCAAAAAAATTACGCTGTTATCCCTAAAGTAACTTAAATTTATAATCATTAATAATGGATCAATAAATCATAAATTAATGGTTTAAATTTTAAAAGTTTATTAAATTTTAATATCACCCCAACAAAATATATTTTTTTATTAAAAATTAATTAATCTATAAAATTAAAATAATAAATATATGAAGATTTATAGGGTCTTCTCGTCTTTTAATTATATTTTAACTTTTTAATTAAAAAATAAAATTTTATATCAAATTTAAATGAAACAGTTAATATTTCGTCCAACCATTCATTCCAGCCTTCAATTAAAAGACTAATGATTATGCTACCTTTGCACAGTTAAAATACTGCGGCCATTAAAATAAAATCATTGGGCAGGTTAGACTTTAAATTAAATTCTAAAAGACATGTTTTTGTTAAACAGGCGAATATTATTTTTGCCGAATTCTTTAATTAAACTTATCATTTTTAAATTTATTATTACATAATTTATATACTAATTATACCATTATTAATTCATTTTTATAATTTAAATAAATATTTTAATAAAAATTTAAAATATAATAAATAATTTAATTATAAAAATAATTTATAACAAACTTAATAAAAATTGATAATTCTAAACATATAATATTTAAATTTTTATTTACTATTTATAAAAATTTATTTTATAGCTTATCCCATAAAATATTACATTTAAAAAATTATTTAATTAAAATAAATAATTAAATAAATTTTTAAAACTAAATTAAATTTATTTCTTAAAAAACTAGATACATTTAAAAACGAATAACATTTCATTTCTAATAAATTATTTAAAATAATTTTATTACATTAAATTTTATAATTTATTAAATCTTTTAAAATCGAGAAAAATATATAATTATTTTTTATTTAATAAACTCTGATACACAAGATACAATAAATAAAATTTTCTTTTAAAATAAAAATTTTTCATTTTATTTCAATATTATTTTACAATACTAATACACTATTATTAAAATTATTTTTTTTTTATAATATACTTAAACTTTAAAATTTATAATTATTTTTAATAATTTAAAATAAATTCAAAAAAAAATTAAATAAATAAATAATAATCAATTTATATTGATTTGCACAAAAATCTTTTCAATGTAAATGAAATACTTTACTATATAAGCTTTAAATTGATTCTAGATACACTTTCCAGTACATCTACTATGTTACGACTTATCTTATTTTAATAACAAGAGTGACGGGCGATATGTACATATTTTAGAGCTAAAATCAAATTATTTATCTTTATAATTTTACTATCAAATCCAATTTCATTAAATTTTTCATAATTAAATCCATAAATATATTTTATTGTAACTCATTTATACTTAAAAATAAACTACACCTTGATTTGATATTAATTTTAATATAAATTATAGAAAATTATTATTCTTATAAAATATTCTAATAACAACGATATATAAATTGATTAACAATTTTAAGTAAGGTACATCGTGGATTATCGATTAAAAAACAAGTTCCTCTGAATAGACTAAAATACCGCCAAATTTTTTTAGTTTCAAGAATATAACTAATACTACTCAAATAAATAAATTTACTTTTTAAATAATAGGGTATCTAATCCTAGTTTTTAATTAAAAATTTCTAGCTTCAATAAATTTTAATTTTAAATTTATTTTAAATTTAAAATTTCACTTAATAAATTTATATTTATTTTAAAATAAATTATTTAACTATTATTAATAAAATTTATTTATATTATTTGTATAACCGCAACTGCTGGCACAAATTATGTTAATATTAAATTAATATTTCTATTTCTAAATTTCTTTAATTAATAATATTAATTATTGCAATTATATAAAATTATAATATATTTATTTTTTAAATAAATATAATATCATACAAAAATTTACATATAATATAAATTAATAATAAACTTTTTAAGCTAAAATAAAACTTTTTTATAATTTTTTTTTGTTATTAAATAAATAAATATTATTTTTATAATAAATAATTTATAAATAATTTTTTTTAGTTTTATTATAATTATAGAATAAATATAATAAAAATTAAATTAAAATAATTTAATTAAGTATTTCCTACCTATACCTAAAATCTTATAAATAAAAAATATAAATTTAAAGTTAAATATACCCCTTATATATATATATATATATATATATATATTTAATTTTAAATTTATATTTTATATTTATTAAATTAAATAAAAACTATAAAATTATTTTATATTTATAATAAAAATTAAATTAAAATAATTTAATTAAGTATTTCCTACCTATACCTAAAATCTT